ACATTCGTTTTGAAGGGGAGGAAACACAGTATGAACAAATAAAAACTAGGAGGAAACAAAAAAAAATGCTTTTCTATTCCATATTTTATATAAATATACTCTTTACTCATCGATAAATATACAAAGTGGAAAGGGTATATCTCCATACATCTAGATGTATAGGTATTTCTCATGATCTATACAATTAATGAATATATATGTAGACTTATATCAATTCATTTGTAGAAGACATACTAAGCATGTGCCAGGAACCAGATTTGAACTGGTGACACGAGGATTTTCAGTCCTCTGCTCTACCAACTGAGCTATCCCGGCCATTTCCAGCGCATCATTTTTTTTCTATTTTAATAGATGGCTTGGGTCTATGTCAATTTTTTTTTTAATAGGAAAAAGGTATTCTAAAGTCCCCTGGAATTTCTTGGCTCTTCAATTCAAAAAGAAGATTTTTTTGTAAGTTTCAGTACAGTATACAAATAATATGTATTGTTATGTTAATCATTTCAAATTTGAAATGGGGATTTCTTGCTCAAGGATGTTGAGTTGTACGTGTATCATATATATTCACAAGTATTGTGATAAGAAAAAAATTTCTGCCCAGATCCGTTTGGGAAAGAGTAGAATCAATGATAAACATAATGAATTGTGAATTGCTAACCAAAAGATAGGATAAATAATTAGAAAGGCAAATAAAACGTGCCTTTTTCTATTTTTGGGGATAGAGGGACTTGAACCCTCACGATTTTAAAAGTCGACGGATTTTCCTCTTACTATAAATTTCATTTTTGTCCGTATTGACATGTAGAATGGGACTCTATCTTTATTCTATTCTCGTCTGATTAATCAGTTCTTCAACAGATCTATCAGATTATGATGGAGTGAATGATATTGAATCAATGAATATTTGATTCTTTTTTCAACTTGAAGTTGGAATTGATTTACAACAATTCGTTCATTTTGACTATATCATTAAAAAAACATTAGAGTCGTCATTAATCATTTGAAATACTATTTTATTACGTATACGTATGTATATAGATTTATCTTTCATCCTTTCTAGAGTTTCGCTGGAAGGATTGGATTCCTTTACCTTTACTAACGCAACGCAGTCAACTCCATTTGTTGGAACAGCTTCCATTGAGTCTCTGCACCTATCCTTTTTGTTTTTCTCGTTCTTGCTTTCGAAACCATTATTTGTTTTCGGAAAACCGGATTTGGCTCAGGATTGCCCATTTTTCATTCCAGGGTTTCTCTGAATTTGAAAGTTATCACTTGGTAAGGTTTCCATACCAAGGCTCAATCCAATTAAGTCCGTAGCGTCTACCAATTTCGCCATATCCCCATTAGTATCTTATTATTCTATTAATTAGAATCTTATTACTCTATTAATAGTAATATCTCATTAAAATGAAAATGTCCTTGTCTTTTTTCTTTCATTTGTATTATGCTGGAACCATTGAATTGATTAGATACCAATTCCTATATCGAAAATTTATCCTATTTTATTTCTTATCTAGCTTATTTGATCTCTATCAGAGACCCATATTTGGTCGAATCCAAAATGATTCTATCATTTCTGTATCTGCAATTCAATATAGATAGATAGATACACATATCTATTTTTCTCTCGTTCTATTATTTTTCTCGTAAAATTTTGAATACTTGAATGGTCGATTCTTTTTTTTTTTTTCGTCTTATCTTCCACCTTTCAGAATGAAAAGAGCGAAATGCTTCATTATGGTCTGAATTGGATTGTACCTTTCTCTTTCATTTTGATTTATTTTTTATTCTCCTTAAGGGGGATCTCCTATAACAGAACTCAAAAAAAACTTTTCCTTTCAATTTTTTTTTATGATTATTCTAGGATTATTATATATCATTTTACATATATTACATTCTAAATATATTAATTCTTTATATTTTCTATAGAAAATATCTATTAGAAAAATGATTTCATTTAATATAGAATTATTATTAATAGAATAGACATTAACTAATCATTCCATAATTGTAAATAATCTTTTTTGAATAAAAAAAAAGGGTGGGAAATTTCGAATTCATTTTTGATTAGTTTATTAAATAGTTCAAATTAGATAGTTCTTAGTATTGAAAATTATTTGATTTCGAATTATAAATAGAATGAATTCTAAATCTAAATATAATAATTTTAACAAAATCTATATAGACAGTCATATTAATGGATATAATTAGAATTTTTAGTCAATTCTATTATATTATTAGATATTTATTAGATATTAGAAGATATTAGATTCTATTTAGAATTCTAAATAAAATAAATTGAAATGGATAAAGAATTTGAAAAAAAAAAAGAGAATTTGAATATTTTTAATATATAATTGATAAAGATAAAAAAAATATTAATTATTGATAAACATATATTTGATGAATAGATCAAAATGCGTTATTGCTATATTCTATTAATCGTTATATTCATTTTTATCTTCTATATTATAATATAATGAAAAATTATATTCTTTTCTAT